TCCTTTATTCATATATTGGATCTCATCAAAGGAAAATGACTTATTTAAAAACGAATTGTTTTTACAAAGAATCCTTATGTCTTGTCGAAATGTAATGACTAAAAGAGCTACTGATAATAATGATCCACATAAAAGAGCTGCATAGCCCAATACCATCATACTTACATGCATCATTAACCACTGGGATTGGAGAGCGGGTACTAATATTTCGGATTGATGCATTTCAGTTAAAAGGCCTGAAGTAGCAAATCCTTGGGTAAAAATAGCACTTGGCGCGGTTATTGCGCTTAAATGATTTTTATGTTTTTTAAAATATGGAACTATATGAATAATGGAGAAACTCCATGAAAGGAAAATTAATGATTCATACAAATCACTTAATGGGAAATGTCCCAAATAAATCCAACGAGTGACTAATAATCCTGTTATACAGAAAAAAGTAGCTATCATGCCCTTTTCTGACGACTCATAAAGTCCTACGATTTCATTGACTAATAAGGTTATCAAATGAATTGTAATTACAATTGAAACGACCGAAAAGGAGATATGAGTTAATATATGCTCTAAAGTCGAAAATATCATAAATAGAATTTGTTTCTTCGTCTTTACAAAATAAAAAAAAAAGAAGATCCCGGAATAGAAATCGGGAATTGAATTCATTATTCATTATAGGGAATATTGTATCTCTTTTAGAAGATGCCATGCCGCTACTCGGACTCGAACCGAGATGCTCTAGCACTGCTTCCTAAGAGCAGCGTGTCTACCAATTTCACCATAGCGGCTTGCTCGAAATCATAATAACCTAATATTATTCAATCGTCGAGATTCAACTAATCAATTCAATGCAATATTTTTTAGAAAACATTAAAATTGATGAATAAAAATTGGTTTAAATAGGGATTTGACCGTTCATTTTAGGTTGTCTTAGTTTTTTTTTTTTAACTTAACAATGGGTTTTCGCGCAGTTTCTGTTTCCCGGAATATAACTGTTGTAACTAGATAGTTCTGCCCTCAATTCATGCATATAACTCAAAAGAAAAGTCCCTTTCTCATTTCCATTTTTTATTGATTCATTTCTCATTTATCTGATTTCATGAATCTAAAAAAAAAATAGATTTTGAACAAAAACATAGGATTTTTATGTATCACAATTTGAGAACAACATCCAAAAGAATTTAGGTAAATATTTGTATAGCTTTGTATACAAATTGTATTAATCGTTAGGATTTTCGTTGGGTAGATAATTTGTGTTAGGATTTATCAAATCAATTAGATATTGGGCTAGACATATACATATCATATAAAAAAAAGTTTTATTTCTAGCGGAATTTTACCGTACTTAAAAAAATTGTTTCTAAAGGAAAGGAATATAGAGTTATAAAGATATATCTTAGTCGATCTTACAGTGCAAACATAGTATCTATTTTGGATCACTAAAAATTGATATATTCTTCGTACATAATATCCGCCTAAATAGGAAAAATCTGCCTAAATAGGAAAAAAGGTCTTTTATCGATTAGATTGAAGACAGGAGTATATATTGATTCAGAGAAATAATGATTCCGAAAGTTACAAAACAAATTTGAAACTTAAGAAATGAGTTTCAACGACAACGACTCGTTGATTTATTTTGATTAAAGATCTTATATTTTTTCTTATAAAGAAAAGAAAAATATTATTGTGACAAATGAGTCGATGGGGAAAATAAGAATCCCCATCTCGAAAATGATAAAACATACTAAAAAGAAATGTTAAACCTTGTATCTTGTCTTTATTTCTTTTTTTTTTTTAAACAAAAAAAGTACCATTTTTAGAATTCAATAGACAGAAGAATTCTTATTCGACCTATCATACGAGCGAAGCGAATTCCATTTCATATTAATCCGTTCAAAACAATTAAGGAATGGAAATCATTTATTTTATATTCTAAATTAGACTTTTTTCGAGTCAGGACGATTCAGATTATTCTAACGTTTGATTATTTAGTTGGCGCACAAAAAAACTTTTTGAATTCCCGGTAGAAAGAGATTTCGCTAACGCAAAAGCCTTTAACGCGGCCGACCGTCCCTTCCTTTTCCAAAAATTTTTACGAATACGCTTTTTTGACATAGAAGTACGTTTTTTTGGAACTGCCATTAAAAAACTAAGAGGCTACTCATTGTTATAGTTGGATGTCAAAGACATCTAGTTATTGTTCAAAACAAATCGTTACTATTCATTAGCGATCTATTTATTCTCTAGATGATACTCTCTTTATAAAAAAAATATAGAGATAGAAAATTCAAAATCGCATAAAATCTTACTAAGAACAAAAAAAGAAAAACAATATATGATTTTGTCAAAAAAATTGTATATTTCTATTTCATACAATATCCGAAAGAAAGAATAATTCGTACTGATTGGTACCTTTATATACTATATACGCATTCAAATGTATAGTATCCGTTGTGCCATAGAAATAGAATTGGTTGAAATTGATAAAATATAAAATAAAGAATCC